ACGTGACAGGTTCCTTTTGTTTCTCTTTGTGATGATAAAAGACCTACTTAACCCAGCGGTTAGAGTATTGCTTTCATACGGCAGGAGTCATTGGTTCAAATCCAATAGTAGGTAGAACTTATTAGATACCATTGATTGTGGTATCTAATATTTCTACCCACCTTCCTTTTTTTTTATTGTATTGATTTTTTATCTTTTTCTATACCCCCGCTATTCTATTCATATTCTATATGAATTTTTGTTATTTCATTTTGTTGCATCAGAATCAGATTCAACTTGATTCTATTCCATCCGCGAAATTCAAATATCAAAAATATCAAACAAAACAAAATAGGGTGTCTAAACCGAACTTCTTTTGATTATTCGGACGCACTAAACTGGTTAAGAAATTGCATTGATAACCTCTACTCGCGTCCTAGCTCGTCGGAGAGCTAAATTCGCCTCAATTGTTTGTCTTTTTCCTTCAGCTCTGCTCAAATTAGCTTCAGCTATTTCAAGAGTTTGCTGAGCTTCTTGCGGATCAATGTCACTGCCCCTCTCCGCATCATTTACTAAAATGGTTATCTCGTTATTGCCTACTCTAGCGAAACCGCCCATCAGAGCCATTGTTAACCATTGGTCTTTAAGAAGACGTATTCTCAAAATACCTATATCTATAGCAGTGGCAATAGGAGCGTGATTTGGTAATACACCAATTTGACCACTATTTGTAGATAAAATGATTTCTTTCACTTCTGAATCCCAAACAATCCGATTAGGAGTCAGTACACATAGATTTAAGGTCATTTCTTCAATTTGCTCTCCCCGCCTAAGTTCATAGCCTTCGCGGTAGCTTCCTCGATGTTACCCACCAAATAAAAGGCCTGCTCAGGAAGACCATCTAGTTCTCCGGAAAGGATCAGTTGAAACCCCCTAATTGTTTCTGTTAGACCAACATATTTTCCTGGAGAACCGGTAAATACTTCTGCTACGAAGAAGGGTTGTGATAAGAAACGCTCAATTTTGCGTGCTCTTGCTACGGTTAAACGATCCTCTTCGGACAATTCGTCCAATCCAAGGATAGCTATAATGTCTTGAAGTTCTTTGTAACGTTGTGAAGTTTGCTTAACTCTTTGCGCAGTTTCATAATGTTCCTTGCCAACAATCCGAGGTTGGAGCATAGTTGACGTAGAATCTAAAGGATCTACTGCTGGATAGATACCTTTGGCAGCTAGTCCTCTTGATAGTACGGTAGTAGCATCTAAATGTGCAAATGTCGTGGCAGGGGCGGGGTCGGTCAAATCGTCCGCAGGGACATAAACTGCTTGAATAGAAGTTATGGATCCCTCTTTGGTAGAAGTAATTCGTTCTTGCAAAGAACCCATTTCTGTACTAAGAGTAGGTTGATAACCTACAGCAGAAGGCATTCTGCCTAATAAAGCGGAGACTTCGGATCCGGCTTGGACGAAACGAAAAATATTGTCAATAAATAGAAGTACGTCTTGTTCATTAACATCCCGGAAATATTCCGCCATGGTTAGGGCAGTCAACCCAACTCTCATCCGAGCTCCCGGCGGTTCATTCATCTGACCGTAGACTAGTGCTACTTTTGATTCTACAATATTTTGTTCATTAATCACTCCAGATTCTTTCATTTCCATGTAAAGATCATTTCCTTCACGAGTACGTTCCCCAACTCCGCCAAATACGGATACGCCGCCATGAGCTTTGGCAATGTTGTTGATCAATTCCATGATGAGCACTGTTTTACCCACTCCAGCTCCTCCGAATAGTCCTATTTTTCCTCCACGGCGATAAGGAGCTAAAAGATCCACTACTTTTATTCCTGTTTCAAAAATCGATAATTTTGTATCTAACTGTATAAAGGCGGGCGCAGACCTATGAATAGGAGATGTTGTGCGACTATCTACAGGACCTAAATTATCAACGGGTTCTCCAAGAACGTTGAAAATGCGTCCGAGAGTTGCTCCACCGACTGGAACACTTAGAGGAGCTCCTGTGTCAATCACTTCCATTCCTCTCATCAGACCATCCGTAGCACTCATAGCTACAGCTCTAACTCGATTATTTCCTAATAATTGCTGTACTTCACAAGTTACATTAATTTGCTGGCCGACAGTATCTTGACCTTTCACTACCAAAGCGTTGTAAATATTAGGCATCTTGCCTGGTGGAAAGACTACATCCAGTACCGGACCAATAATTTGTGCAATACGCCCCAGGGGTTTTTCTTCAAGTGCGGAAACCCCAGGACCAGAAGTAGTAGGGTTGATTGTCATAATAATAATAAAGTAAAATATGTCGAAATTCTTTTTGCAAACTGAATTAAAAATAAAAAATGTCCGCTAGCAAATTGATCAGTTAATTCAACAAGAAATAAGAAATGGAAGTTAGTACTCGATTTCGTTGGTACCAACCAACCGAATCCAATTTTATTGTTTACTCATTGAATGAGTAAAATTTCAACCAACCCATTTTTTTTTTTCAAAAAAAAATTCAT